GCATTGGTAGTTTATATTGTCAAAATAAAACACTGAAAATGTTTAGAAGGTTTTTAACTAAACCCCAGTGCACAAAGGTTTGGTCCTAGCCTTATTGTTAGATCTGACTAAATTTATACATGCAAGTATCCGCAAACCAGTGAGAATACCCTAAAGACTTTAACCAAGTTAAAAGGAGTCGATATCAGGCGCACTAACGTAGCCCACAACATCTTGCCTTAGCCACACCCCCACGGGACACAGCAGTAATAGAAATTGGTCAATAAACGTAAGTTTGAACAAGTTATAGTCAACAAGAGTCGGTAAATTTCGTGCCAGCCACCGCGGTTATACGATTGACTCAACCTAACAAATAACGGTGTAAAGCGTGTTTAAAACTTTAATCAATAAGATTTAAGCAAGACTAATCCGTGATAAGTCCTAGTCCATGCTAAAATCACCCACGAAAGTGATCTTATAATTACTGAATACACGATAGCTAAGACACAAACTGGGATTAGATACCCCACTATGCTTAGCCCTAAACTTAAGTCGTTCATCAACAAAACTACTCACCAGAGAACTACTAGCAACAGCTTAAAACTCAAGAGGACTTGGCGGTGCTTCACCCCTCTAGAGGAGCCTGTTCTATAATCGATAAACCCCGATATACCCCACCATCTTTTGCCACTACTGTCTATATACCGCCATCGTCAGCCAACCCTAAAAAGGAGTAACAGTAGGCACAATTATCTCTCATAAAAACGTTAGGTCAAGGTGTAGCCTATAAGATGGAAGAAATGGGCTACATTTTCTAAACTAGAACATACGAAAAACCCTATGAAACTAGAGTCCCAAGGAGGATTTAGCAGTAAGTTGAGAATAGAGAGCTTAACTGAACCGGGCAATGAAGCACGCACACACCGCCCGTCACCCTCCTCAACCAGTAACACCCCAATCCCTAATTCAAAATACTAAACAAGAGGAGATAAGTCGTAACAAGGTAAGCATACCGGAAGGTGTGCTTGGAATATCAAAATGTAGCTTAACCCAAAGCATTCAGCTTACACCTGAAAGATGTTTATCACAAAATCATTTTGAGCCTTAACTCTTAGCCCAGATCGACACAACCAACCTATGTATTACAATGAACTAAAACATTTTAACATCAACCCCTAGTATTTGAGACAGAAAGGAATAACCGGAGCTTTAGACAAAGTACTGTGAAGGAACAAATGAAAGACCTCCTCAAGCACGAAAAAGCCAAGATTAAATCTTGTACCTTTTGCATAATGGTTTAGCTAGAAAACCTATACGCAAAGACTTGTAATATATAACCCCGAAACTAAATGAGCTACTATAGGACAATTTATCAGAATGCACCCGTCTATGTTGCAAAATAGTGGGACGATTCTATAGTAGAGGTGAAAAATCAACCGGATTTAGTGATAGCTGGTTAACCAAGAAATGAATTTAAGTTCAACAGTAAGTTTATTTCCCTAGCACCCTATATGACTCATAAACTTGCTAGCTACTTATAAGAGGGTCAGCCCTTATAAGTAAGGAAACAACCTCCAATAGAGGGAAACTCTTACCATGTACATAGTAGGCTTAAAAGCAGTCACCTATTAAGAAAGCGTTAAAGCTCAAACCTAATCTTTTTCTCTAATCCCACAATACCTTAACTACCCCTAAATTAATATTGGTTTATTCTATATCTTTATAGAAGAAATAATGCTAAAATAAGTAACCAGAATTTATTCTCCTTGCACTAGCTTAAGTTAGAACGGAACAACCACTGACAATTAACAGCTGAATAATTAAAACTATAAACAAGAACTATTATTTTTCTTAACTGTTAACCCAACACAGGCGTGCACTAAAGGAAAGATAAAAAAGAGTAAAAGGAACTCGGCAAATTAGGATTTCGCCTGTTTACCAAAAACATCGCCTCTAGCATAACAAGTATTGGAGGTCCTGCCTGCCCAGTGACATTATTAAACGGCCGCGGTATCCTGACCGTGCAAAGGTAGCATAATCACTTGTCTCCTAATTAGAGACTAGCATGAACGGCTAAACGAAAATCCAACTGTCTCTTACTCTCAATCAGTGAAATTGCCCTCCCCGTGCAGAGACGGGGATAAGAACATAAGACGAGAAGACCCTGTGGAGCTTTAATTAAAGAGTAACTTCTTCAAACATTTAACTTAAGGGTATAACATCTAAAAAACTTACTCAGCTAATTTCGGTTGGGGTGACCTCGGAGAACAGTAAAACCTCCGAATGAATAGTAAAGACCTACAAGTCTAAACGCAACACTGCCAGTAATAGACCCATATTATTGATCAAAGGACCAAGTTACCCCAGGGATAACAGCGCAATCCCATTCTAGAGTTCATATCGACAATGGGGTTGTACGACCTCGATGTTGGATCAGGACATCCAAATGGATGCAGCAGCTATTAATGGTTCGTTTGTTCAACGATTAAAGTCCTACGTGATCTGAGTTCAGACCGGAGTAATCCAGGTCGGTTTCTATCTATGGATTATTTCTCCCAGTACGAAAGGACCAGAGAAATCAGGCCAATCTCACAAAGAAGCCTTCTATCTAACAAATGATATCATCTTAATTTGTTCACACCACTCTCTACAATCCTAGATAAGGAGTCCGATTAAGGTGACAGAGACCGGCAATTGTGTAAAACTTAAGCTTTTATAATCAGAGGTTCAAATCCTCTCCTTAATACCACTCCCGCCCACAGGGCTAAATTTCACAACGGTTAACAATAGATCATCACACTCTGAACTAAGTACAACAACTTTCCTTAATAATATTTTTAATTAACTTACTATTACTCATTATCCCCATTCTATTAGCAGTGGCCTTTCTAACCCTAATTGAACGCAAGATCTTAGGCTACATACAATTTCGGAAAGGGCCAAACATCGTTGGACCTCATGGACTTCTCCAACCCATTGCAGACGCAGTTAAACTATTTATCAAAGAACCCCTACGCCCAATAACATCTTCAATCTATATATTCATCCTCGCCCCAATCTTAGCCCTGTCCTTGGCCCTAACTATCTGAGTACCACTTCCTATACCCCTCCCCCTTATTGACCTAAACCTGGGCCTCTTATTTGTTCTCTCAGTATCAGGACTATCTGTCTACTCTATCCTTTGATCAGGATGAGCCTCAAATTCCAAATATGCACTAACTGGAGCCCTACGAGCCGTGGCCCAAACCATTTCCTATGAAGTAACCTTAGCGATTATCCTTCTCTCAATTATACTGATCAACGGATCCTTTACCTTAACCACCTTAAACCTAACTCAGGAATTCATGTGATTAGTAGTACCAACCTGACCTCTAATACTAATGTGGTTTATTTCAACCTTAGCCGAAACCAATCGTGCACCATTTGATTTAACAGAAGGGGAGTCTGAACTGGTATCCGGCTTTAACGTAGAATACGCAGCAGGTCCTTTCGCCATATTCTTCTTAGCCGAATATGCAAATATTATCATTATAAACGCCCTCACAGTAATCTTATTCTTTGGCGCCTACCACCTCATCTTTCTACCTGAACTATCCACTATTAACTTTATAATCAAAACCATAATATTAACTTCCCTATTTTTATGAATCCGAGCATCCTACCCACGCTTTCGCTACGATCAATTGATGCACCTACTATGAAAAAACTTTCTACCCATCACACTTGTTACATGCCTCTGATATATTATACTCCCCACTACACTGTCAGGAACCCCTCCACAAATATAAAGAAATATGTCTGATAAAAGAGTTACATTGATAGCGTAAATAATAGAGGTTAAAATCCTCTTATTTCTAGAATAATAGGATTTAAACCTACATCTAAGGCTTCAAAAACCTCCGTGCTCTCAATTACACCATAGCTCTAGTAAGGTCAGCTAAATAAGCTATCGGGCCCATACCCCGAAAATGTTGGTTTATATCCTTCCCATACTAATTACACCCGTAACTAACTTAATCATAATATTTAGCCTACTCATAGGAACAGTAATCACCCTAACAAGCTCCCACTGGTTACTAATATGAATGGGACTCGAAATTAACACCCTGGCTATCATCCCTCTTCTTACTAGTAAGAAACACCCTCGATCCACTGAGTCAGCAATTAAATATTTTTTAACGCAAGCAACAGCCTCCATACTCCTTATATTTGCTGCATCACTTAACACTTGACTAACAGGACATTGAACCTTAATACAAGTTAATAATATAGTACCCTCCATAATTATGACATTCGCACTGGCAATAAAACTAGGCCTAGCACCCTTCCACTACTGAGTACCAGAAGTCCTCCAAGGATCACCCCTATTATCAGGGATAATCTTACTAACCTGACAAAAACTAGCACCAATTTCAATTATCTATCAAATCTCCCCAACTCTCAACATAAACACCTTATTGATGTTAGCAATCTCATCTATCCTATTAGGAGGATGAAACGGCCTGAACCAAACCCAACTACGCAAAATCATAGCTTACTCATCAATTGCCCATATAGGATGAATAGTTGTAATTATCATTTATTTCCCCCTACTTACTATCCTTAATCTAGTGCTCTATATTATATCAACAGTAGCCTTATTCACAGTATTCTACCACATTAACATTACAAAAACTAAACCCCTATCCCTCATATGAAATAAGTCACCAACCCTTATACTAACAACAATCCTCGTCTTACTATCCCTCGGAGGCCTCCCCCCACTCACTGGATTTGCCCCCAAATGACTAATCGTACAAGAACTGATTATACATAATAATATTATAATAGCAACTACCCTAGCAATCATAGCCCTCCTAAACTTATTTTTCTACATACGAATCATTTACTCATCAACACTAACAACATTCCCAACTACCAATAATAACAAGTACCACTGATATAAGCAACCCACAAAAACCCCCTTATCCCTTCCCCCTCTAACTGTTCTCACCACTGCATTACTACCTCTTACACCCATATTTATTACATTGGGCTAAAGGTTTAGGTTAATTAGACCAAGAGCCTTCAAAGCTCTAAGTAGGTATCTCTCGTGCCTAACCTTTGCTCCGAAAACTGGAAGCCTCTCTTCCATCTTTTGACTGCAAATCAACTACTTTCCTTAAGCTAAATTCTCCTAGACTAGTAGGCCTTGATCCTACAAAATTTTAGTTAACAGCTAAACACTTTAACCAGCAAGTCTTAATCTACTTTTCCCGCCTTAAGAAAGGGAGGCGGGAAAAGCCCCGGCACTCTGAGTTGCTTTTCCGAATTTGCAATTCGACGTGATTCCACTGCAGGGCTTGGTAACAGGGGATTGCTCCCCGTCTTTAGATTTACAGTCTAATGCCTACTCAGCCATATTACCTATGTTCATTAATCGCTGACTGTTTTCAACTAATCATAAAGATATCGGTACCCTTTATCTTCTATTCGGTGCATGAGCTGGTATAGCCCGCACAGCCCTTAGTATTCTCATTCGATCCGAATTAGGCCAACCAGGCTCCCTCTTGGGTGATGATCAAATTTATAATGTTATCGTCACAGCCCATGCATTTGTTATAATTTTTTTCATAGTTATGCCAATCATAATCGGGGGATTTGGTAATTGATTGGTCCCCCTAATAATTGGGGCCCCAGATATAGCATTCCCACGAATAAACAATATGAGTTTCTGGCTTTTACCCCCTTCATTTCTCCTACTCCTGGTTTCCTCCACAGTAGAAGCAGGCGCAGGGACTGGTTGAACCGTTTATCCACCCCTAGCAGGCAACCTAGCCCATGCTGGAGCCTCAGTAGACCTGGCTATTTTTTCCCTTCACTTGGCTGGAGTTTCCTCTATCCTAGGGGCTATTAATTTTATCACCACAATCATTAACATGAAACCTCCTGCAATATCCCAATATCAAACGCCCTTATTCGTCTGATCAGTATTAGTCACAGCTGTCCTACTCCTTCTATCACTCCCCGTCCTTGCAGCAGGCATTACTATACTTCTCACTGACCGAAACCTTAATACAACTTTCTTCGACCCGGCAGGAGGTGGAGATCCTATTTTATATCAACACCTATTCTGATTTTTTGGACACCCTGAGGTCTATATCTTGATCTTACCAGGCTTTGGAATTATCTCCCATATCGTTACTTACTATTCAGGAAAAAAAGAACCATTCGGGTATATAGGAATAGTTTGAGCTATAATATCCATCGGGTTTTTAGGCTTCATCGTTTGGGCTCACCACATATTTACAGTTGGCATAGACGTAGATACACGAGCCTATTTCACATCTGCCACAATAATCATTGCTATTCCTACTGGTGTTAAAGTCTTCAGCTGGCTTGCCACCCTTCACGGCGGTGATATCAAGTGAACTCCCCCTATACTATGGGCTCTCGGCTTTATTTTCCTTTTCACTGTGGGAGGCCTAACAGGTATTGTTCTAGCAAACTCATCATTAGATATTATCCTTCACGATACATATTACGTAGTAGCCCACTTTCATTATGTTTTATCCATAGGAGCTGTCTTTGCCATTATAGGAGGCTTTGTCCACTGATTCCCTCTTCTATCAGGCTTTACACTCCATACAACATGGGCCAAAGTCCAATTTACCCTGATATTTGTTGGGGTTAATTTAACCTTCTTCCCACAACAATTTCTAGGCCTAGCAGGCATACCACGTCGTTACTCAGATTACCCAGACGCTTATACCCTATGAAACGCTATCTCATCCCTTGGATCCTTTATCTCATTAACAGCCGTCATAGTAATAATTTTTATGGTTTGAGAGGCCTTTGCATCCAAACGAGAAGTCCTAACTGTAGAACTAACTTCAACCAACGTTGAGTGGCTCCATGGATGGCCACCACCCTACCACACCTTCGAACAACCCGTATATATTAAAATCTAATCAAGAAAGGAAGGAATTGAACCTCCTAATACTGGTTTCAAGCCAATCTCACTACCATTATGATTCTTTCTTTATAAAGTGTTAGTTAATAAATAACATAGCCTTGTCATAGCTAAGTAACAAATCTAATTTTGTACACTTTAATGGCCTACCCTCTCCAACTAGGATTTCAAGATGCCACCTCACCCATTATAGAGGAACTCTTACACTTCCATGATCACACCCTAATAATTGTCTTCCTCATCAGCTCCCTAGTCCTTTATGTCATCTCAACAATACTCACCACAAAACTAACCCATACAAACACCATAGACGCTCAAGAGGTGGAAACTATCTGGACTATTCTACCAGCCATCATCTTAATCCTCATTGCCTTACCCTCATTACGTATTCTATACATAATAGATGAAATCAATAACCCAAATCTAACCATCAAAACAATGGGCCACCAATGATACTGAAGCTACGAATACAGTGATTATGAAGACTTATCATTTGACTCCTACATAATCCCTACCCAAGACCTTACTACAGGACAAATACGCTTATTAGAAGTAGATAATCATTTAGTACTACCCATTGAGCTACCAATCCGCATGCTAATCTCATCTGAAGATGTTTTACACTCATGAGCCCTTCCATCCATGGGCTTAAAAACAGATGCCATCCCAGGCCGACTTAACCAAGCTACCATTACATCAACACGTCCAGGTTTATTTTATGGTCAGTGCTCAGAAATTTGTGGTTCAAATCATAGTTTTATACCTATTGTACTCGAAATAGTCCCATTAAAACACTTCGAGAATTGATCCTCTTCAATAATGTCAACCTCATAAAGAAGCTATAGTAGCAGTAACCTTTTAAGTTAAAGACCGAGATATACTTTCTCCTTTATGACATGCCCCAACTAGATACATCTACCTGATTTATAACAATCTTTCTTATAATTTTCACCATTTATGGCATCTTCCAACTGAAAGTAGTTAAGTACCTCCCCACGGTTTTACCTACATCCTCTACCCAGGCAACACCTGTCACAAAATTAACCCCCTGAAACTCCAAATGAACGAAAATCTATTTGCCTCATTCATTACTCCTACAATCTTAGGTATTTCAATTCTCCCACTTATTATAATCTTCCCATGTCTTTTATTTTCAGCCCCCAACCGTTGGGTCCCCAATCGTCTAGTTGCCCTTCAACTCTGGTTAATTCGCATAATTGCTAAACAAATAATGCTAATCCATAACAAACAAGGTCGAATGTGAACACTAATATTAATCACTTTAATCATATTTATTGCTTCAACAAACCTCCTCGGATTACTGCCCTACACATTTACTCCTACAACCCAACTGTCAATAAACATGGGAATGGCAATCCCCCTATGATTAGGCACAGTCCTTATGGGGTTTCGCAATAAACCTAAATCTTCACTAGCCCATTTTTTACCCCAAGGAACCCCTACCCCCCTAATTCCTATATTAATCATTATCGAAACTATCAGTTTATTTATTCAACCAGTAGCACTCGCAGTACGGCTCACTGCTAACATTACAGCAGGTCACCTCTTAATCCACCTTATCGGGTCAGCCACGCTAGCCCTATCCTCCATCAGTCTTACAGTATCAACAATTACATTCACTATTCTTTTCCTCCTCACAATTCTAGAAATCGCTGTAGCTCTTATCCAAGCGTATGTTTTCACACTACTAGTTAGCCTATATCTACATGATAACACTTAATGACCCACCAAACCCACGCCTACCACATAGTTAATCCTAGCCCATGACCCTTAACAGGAGCTTTATCTGCTCTGTTACTAACATCTGGCCTGATGATATGATTCCACTTTAATAACCCCACCCTTCTTGTATTAGGCCTACTTACCAACTTAATTTCGTCCTATCAATGATGACGGGATATCGTCCGAGAAGGTACCTATCAAGGCCACCACACCAAAGTAGTCCAAAAAGGCCTGCGCTACGGGATGGTCCTATTCATTATCTCAGAAGTTTTCTTTTTTTTAGGCTTTTTCTGAGCCTTTTACCACTCCAGCCTAGCTCCAACTCCAGAACTCGGGGGATGCTGACCTCCTACAGGTATCTCCCCCTTAAACCCACTCGAAGTTCCTTTATTAAATACCTCAATCCTTCTAGCCTCAGGGGTGTCCATCACATGATCTCATCACAGTTTAATGGAAGGCAATCGAAAACAAATGATTCAATCCCTAATAATCACTATTGCCCTAGGCTTATACTTTACTGCCCTACAAGCCATGGAGTACTACGAATCTTCCTTCACCATCTCAGACGGAGTATACGGCTCCACTTTTTTTGTAGCAACAGGCTTTCATGGCCTCCATGTTATCATTGGTACCACTTTCTTAATTACTTGCCTTCTACGCCAATTTCTATACCATTTTACATCAAACCACCATTTCGGCTTTGAGGCCGCAGCTTGATACTGACACTTCGTAGATGTTGTATGACTTTTCCTGTATGTCTCAATTTATTGATGAGGCTCATATTTTTCTAGTATTAATTAGTACAAGTGACTTCCAATCACTAAGTTTTGGTCTAATCCAAAGAAGAATAATCAATCTATTAATTTCACTTCTAATCAACACTTGTCTAGCCACCATTTTAGTAGTGGTTGCATTCTGACTCCCGCAACTCTACACCTACTTAGAAAAGTCAAGTCCCTATGAATGTGGGTTTGACCCTCTTGGATCGGCTCGACTTCCTTTCTCCCTAAAATTTTTCTTAGTAGCCATTACATTTCTCCTCTTCGACCTAGAGATTGCAATTCTCCTCCCACTTCCCTGAGCATCTCAGACATCCTCTCCTTACTTACTCTTAGGTTTATCAGGAATCCTACTATCTTTACTAACACTAGGGCTAACATACGAATGACTCCAAAAAGGCTTAGAGTGGACAGAAAGGTGATTAGTCTAATGAAGACCATTGATTTCGGCTCAATTAACCCTGGTATTAACCCATGATCACCTAATAACAACAATATTTTTTAACTTACTACTGGCGTTTATAGTAGCTTTAATAGGGGTGTACATTTACCGAGAACACCTCATATCCACCCTACTATGTTTAGAAGGCATAATGCTCTCCATCTTTATTATAGTCTCACTCACCCTTCTTCACCACCACTTAAACTCAACTATAATATTCCCCCTTATCTTACTAGTTTTTTCTGCATGTGAAGCAGGAGTAGGACTCGCACTCTTAGTTAAAACCTCCAACTCATATGGAACAGACTACATTGACAACCTTAACCTGCTTCAATGTTAAAAATTTTATTACCAACTGTAATACTCCTACCTCTTATCTCCTTCTCAAAAAAAGAATGGATGTGAATCAACTCCTCAGCCTATAGTATTCTGATTAGCTCACTTAGCCTCCTTACCCTTAACCAACACATGGACTTGGGCCTCAATTTCAATTTAAACTTTTTCACAGATCCTCTATCCTCCCCCCTATTGGTACTCTCATGCTGACTGCTGCCCCTCATGATTCTCGCAAGTCAATTCCATCTGATGAACGAATCAATCAACCATAAACGAATGTATCTAATTCTACTAGTCTCACTCCAAATTGCTCTCCTTATAGCCTTCAGCGCAGTAGAATTTATAATGTACTATATTCTATTCGAAACCACTCTAATCCCCACCCTAATTATTATCGCACGATGAGGAAACCAAACAGAACGCTTAAATGCAGGTTTATACTTTCTGTTTTATACCCTGCTAGGCTCCCTACCCCTTCTAGTAGCCCTGATCTTCACACAAGCACAAATAGGCTCACTTCACATCCTTCTATTGACACTCACACCTAACCCCCTGTTAAACTCTTGATCCAATGACATTTTATGGTTGGCTTGTATAATGGCCTTCCTAGTTAAAATACCACTATATGGTTTTCACCTATGACTTCCCAAAGCCCATGTTGAAGCCCCTATTGCCGGATCAATAGTCCTAGCAGCTATTCTGCTAAAACTCGGAGGATATGGGATTTTACGTATCATTATTATTCTGGAGCCCATCTCCAAATTCATAGCCTACCCCTTCATTATTTTAGCAACATGGGGTATAATTATAACTAGTTCTATTTGCCTACGACAAACAGACCTTAAATCTCTAATCGCCTACTCATCAATCAGCCACATAGGCCTAGTAGTAGCTGCCTCCTTAATCCAAACACCTTGAGGTTTCATGGGGGCTACAGCTATAATAATTGCTCACGGACTCACATCCTCAATACTATTTTGCCTAGCTAATACCAACTACGAACGAGCCCACAGTCGGACAATAGTTCTAATCCGAGGCCTCCAAATAGTTTTACCTTTAATAAGCTCATGATGATTACTGGCCAGCCTAACCAACCTAGGATTACCACCAACCATCAACCTAATTAGTGAGTTAATAATTATTGTCTCCACATTCTCATGATCAAACTTTACTCTAATCCTACTGGGATTAAACACTGTTATTACAGCTATTTATTCACTATACATATTAATTTCCGTACAACGAGGCAAAATAACTACCCATTCCCTGTCTATTAACCCAACCTTCACCCGAGAGCACATAATCATAGCCCTCCACTTACTTCCCCTTATTCTCTTAACACTTAACCCAAAACTAATCTTGGGGGTAGCTTACTGTAGATATAGTTCAATAATAACATTAGATTGTGAATCTAAAATTAGAAGTTTAATTCTTCTTATCTACCGAGAGAGAAATAAGAACTGCTAATCCTTAATCTCATGTCTAACCTCATGACTCTACTTTTAAAGGATAAAAGTCTTCCATTGACCTTAGGAGTCAAAAACTTTGGTGCAATTCCAAATAAAAGTAATTAAACTGATATTTACCTCCACCCTTTTAATATCCCTAATTATCTTACTCATCCCCCTCCTAACATCATTCACACCCCTTTACAAACTTACAACGTATCCCCATCACGTAAAAAATATAATCATATGATCTTTCACCATCAGTCTTTTTCCCCTCCTACTATTCCTTAACCAAGGTTTTGAGTCAACCGTTACCAACTGACACTGATTTACTTCCCAAACACTTGGACTAACAATAAATTTTAAAGTAGACCTCTATAGCATCGTCTTCCTTCCTATTGCTCTCTTAGTCACCTGGTCGATCATAGAATTCTCTATTTGATACATAGGCTCCGACCCAAAAATCAACCAATTTATAAAGTACCTATTAATCTTTTTAATTACTATACTAACTCTAATCTCCGCCAGTAACCTCTTTCAACTATTTATCGGTTGAGAAGGGGTAGGAGTAATGTCCTTCATGCTCATTGGTTGATGACACGCTCGGACCGATGCAAATACAGCAGCCCTACAGGCCATCCTCTACAACCGAATCGGAGATATTGGATTTATTTTAGCTATAGCCTGACTTATCATAAACTCAAACTCATGAGAACTCAATCAGATTTTCTTACTTCACATAGACCTACTCCCCCTATTAGGGCTAATCCTAGCAGCAACAGGCAAATCAGCTCAATTCGGTCTACACCCATGACTCCCATCCGCTATGGAAGGGCCAACCCCTGTCTCAGCTCTACTACACTCAAGCACAATAGTTGTAGCTGGGATCTTCTTACTAATCCGATTTTCCCCTATGTTTGAACGAAATTATGTCGCCCTAACAGTCGCCTTATGTTTAGGGGCCATCACTACTTTATTTACAGCTGTATGTGCTCTAACACAAAATGACATCAAAAAGATCATTGCTTTCTCCACCTCAAGCCAACTGGGATTGATAATAGTAACTGTTGGACTCAACCAACCATTTCTAGCCTTCCTTCACATTTGCACCCACGCCTTCTTCAAAGCTATACTGTTCCTGTGCTCAGGGTCTATTATTCACAACCTTAATGACGAACAGGATATTCGAAAAATAGGAGGCCTAGTTAACATTCTACCAATCACATCATCAGCCCTAATCATTGGAAGTCTAGCTTTAACAGGGATGCCATTTTTAGCAGGCTTCTACTCCAAAGACTCAATTATTGAATCTCTTAACACATCTAACGCAAACGCCTGAGCCCTATGTCTTACACTCGTAGCCACCACATTCACTGCTGTATATAGCACCCGATTAATCTTCCTTGCTCTACTCAACCAACCTCGATTCTCTCCAATAAGCTCAATCAATGAAAATAACCCATTACTAATCAACCCTATTAAGCGACTTGCTTTTGGAAGTATTATCGCTGGTTTCCTCCTAACTTCCTTCATTAACCCAACCACCCTAAACCCCACAACCATACCCCACTACATCAAGATAGCTGCCATTACCATTACGCTTCTTGGCTTCCTTCTAGCCTTAGAACTATATATAGCAGCCAACAATCTAACCCACAAACCCCACTCCCAAATCTACTCCTTCTCCAACTTACTTGGTTACTTCCCACTAATCATCCACCGTAAACCCACCACTCAAAACTTCTCCCTAAGTCAAGGTATGGCAACCATATTGATCGACCTAACATGATTTGAAAAATCGGGCCCTAAAGGAATCTCTGCACAACAAATAGCCTTCTCCTCATCCATTACAGAAACACAAAAAGGATTGATAAAAATTTACTTTCTATCATTTCTTATCACACCTCTTATCATCATCATACTATTCATTACCTAATGCTCACCACGAGTTACCTCAAGTACCACAAAAATAGTTAGGAATAAAATCCACCCTGAAAAGACCAACTCCCAACCCCCACAAGCATACAACAAAGACACACCATTAAAATCCCCACCCAACACCTCCATCCCCCCCAAATCCAGCAAATCATAACTCACCCCTAAATCAATCTCTTCAAAAAACCCATACCAAACTACCCCTAGCATTCCTATCATGATGGCTAAATTCAATACCACAGTATTATCTACCCAAGTCTCGGGATACTCCTCAGTCGCTATAGCAGCTGTATATCCAAAAACAACAAGTATACCACCGAGATACACTAAAAAAACAATCAGCCCTAAAAAAGATCCCCCTAAACTCACAATAATACCACAACCAACACCCCCGCTTAAAACCAAACTTAACCCTCCATAGATAGGTGAAGGTTTGGAAGCAAAAGCCATAAAACTTAACACTAACACAATGCTCAATAAATAAATAAAATACATCATTATTCTTGCCTGGATTCAAACCAAGACCTATGATATGAAAAACCACCGTTGTTATTCAACTACAAAAACTAATGCACAACCCACGAAAAACCCACCCTCTAATTAAAATTGTCAACCACACATTCATCGATCTACCCACCCCATCCAACATCTCATCTTGATGAAACTTTGGCTCCCTACTGGGCATATGCCTTATTATCCAAATCCTCACAGGCCTATTCCTCGCCATACACTACACTGCAGACACTACAACAGCATTTTCATCCGTTGCTCACATTTGCCGAGATGTGAACTACGGATGACTCATTCGCTACCTACACGCTAACGGAGCCTCTCTATTTTTTATTTGCATCTTCCTCCACATTGGCCGAGGACTTTACTACGGATCCTACATAAACACAGAAACATGAAACATTGGAGTACTCCTACTGTTTACCGTCATAGCAACCGCTTTCGTCGGCTACGTCCTCCCCTGAGGCCAAATATCTTTTTGAGGTGCTACAGTCATCACTAACCTTTTATCAGCCATCCCCTATATTGGAACTACTTTGGTAGAATGAATCTGAGGGGGATTCTCGGTAGACAAAGCAACACTAACCCGCTTTTTTGCGTTCCATTTCATTCTTCCGTTCGTAGTTGCTGCCCTAACAATCATCCATCTTTTATTCCTACATGAAACAGGATCCAACAACCCATCTGGATTAAACTCAGACTCAGATAAAATCCCCTTCCACCCCTACTACTCAATCAAAGACCTTTTAGGATTTTTCATCGCCACTCTCGTCCTAATACTACTTGTCCTTTTCACCCCAGATCTCCTAGGAGACCCCGACAATTATACCCCTGCCAATCCACTAAGTACTCCACCCCATATTAAACCAGAATGATACTTCCTATTCGCCTACGCAATCCTACGCTCTATCCCCAATAAACTAGGAGGTGTTTTAGCCCTTGTAGCCTCAATCATAATCCTAGCCTTAATCCCTATACTCCACACATCCTGTCAACGGGGCTTAACTTTTCGTCCACTAACCCAAACCCTCTTCTGAATTTTAGTTACAAACCTATTAACACTAACTTGAATTGGAGGTCAGCCAGTCGAACAACCATTTATTATCATCGGCCAGCTCGCTTCAATCCTTTACTTTCTTCTAATTACAACCTTTATCCCACTGGCAGGGTTGTTAGAGAATAATTTACTAAAGTGATAGCCTAAGTAATTTAACCAAAATCTTGGTCTTGTAAGCCAAACATGAGGATGAAATTTCCTCCTAAGGCCTCAGAAAGAGGGCTAAAAACCCTACCATCAACTCCCAAAGTTGAAATTCTGAATAAACTACCTTCTGTGTACTTTTATTACAAAAAGTTGATGTCATCCCGCTATGTACATCGTGCATTCATCTTTTATCCCCATACATTATGATGTACGTACTAATTATGATTAGTATTACATATATATATGTATATTAAGCAGGTACATTATATGTATATAGTACATTAATTGCATGTCCACACGGATAATAAGACCAATTAAAATCTTAATGAAATCCAAACATTTCATAGCTTGCATCCACAATCAATTTAAATAACAACATGATTGAGGTTCTGACAGATTATGTTATAATTCCAAATATAAAGCATTCGTACTTGTCTTTGGTTGGCGAGAAACCAGCAATATCCTACACAGGGATCCCTCATCCATGGGACCCGGGACATTTAGTTGAAGCGTAGGCATATCCTGCTTTTTAAGAGGCCTCTGGTAATTCCCCTTCAAGGGCATACATAAGAAACCAGCATCAGTTGATTTTTAAGAGGCCCTGTGTCAATGCTTAAGGACTTCCAGGACCATGCCGCGGCATGCCTTTATTTAGAGCTACTAGGTGATCTTTTTTTCTCTGTGGTTGATCACCCGATCCGCCTGCCCGGCGGCTATGCGGGGATTCAGAATTTATGATAGGTTCCCACCAGCTCTCAGGACGGGCACTCTATCGAATGAGGTATTAAATATTAATGCTTGACGGACATAGATATATATATTCCCCCCCCCCCCCCCCCACAAAAAGGTGGTTTTCATAAGAATTTTTTGCTTTTTTCAGCTTTTTTTCAGCTTTTTTCAGCTTTTTTTTTTTGCAATTTTTTCGTTTTTTTTCCACTTTTTTTTCACCTTACATGTCATATAATTTCTCCGCCCCCCCAAAATTTTTTGCTTCTTAAGGGTTTTCTAAGCCACCCCAGCACTAAAAACACCTTAGCAA